AATTTTTTTGTAATTCCTTACATAAGGATTCCGAAAATACTGGGTCCCCACCCACACAAGCAAATTTTTGATAAAACTCCAAAATGGCATTTTCTTTTGACCCAAAATTTTTTTTATCCTTATCATTCAGGAAAGACAAGAAAATTTCCGGGTAACAAACATTATCCAGAATTTCTCTTAGATTCGAACCCATAGCTGATGATAGAACTAGAATAGATATTTTCTGTTTCCTACTCACACGAGCCCATATCCTTGCGTTTCCATCAATCTCTAATTCTGATCTTCCTCCCCAATCTGATATTATTGTGCCGGTATAGACCGAAATTCCGTTATGGTCCAATTCTGACCGGTAATAAATACCGGGGCTTTGCAATAATTGATTGATCACAATTCTGTATATTCCATTTACTAGAAAAGTTCCCAGGGAATTCATTAGAGGAATGTTTCCAATCAAAATTGTTTGTTCTTGCATCTCCCTACTGGTTTTCCAAAATAATCCCGCGGAAACATATAATTCAGAAGAATATGTAAGTGATTCATACACAGCATCCTCTTCCTTTATCAAGGCTTCTGCCAATTTATATGTTTCCACAAATAATTGAAATTCAATTTCTTCATCTGTATCTTCAATTTTTGGAAACTTATCAAGTTCTTCCGTTAAGCTCTGATCAATGAACCTACAAAATCCTTCAAATTGTATCTGATTAAACCCAGGTATTGTAGACATTCCCTCATTTCCATCTCGTAGCATTTGAACTGAATTCCCCATTTATAGAAAAATCCTATTTTTTGCTCATTCTTCATTGAATCGTATAGATCGATCTAGCTCTGATGGAATTTCTATTCAGTTTACTAAATCACACAAAATTTGACACAAAAAAAACTCCATATATTCATATATGAACAGATATGGAATGTATGAAATCTTTATGAACGGGGGGGAATAAAGAAAATTTTCGACTCAAATTTCAATTTGCAACAGAATAGATACAAAAGGAATTGATAAAATAAAACATTCTTGGAAAAAAAATTCTGGGGCTTAACGCTTAATTCGATTTATTTATAGTTATTGAATTTTGTATAGAATATCCCTTCGTTCTATTTCTACCATTATTATGATATTACATATTCCTATTCGATTGGATACCAAAAAAAAAAGATGCAACATTTGATCCCTTCGCCGAGATAAAGACAGAATAATCAGAAACAATATAGAGTTTATTTTTTTTTACTTAACCTTTTTTGCCCTGTCTATTGTATTGTGAAAAAAAGATTTGCAGAGAAAAAAGATATTTTGACCTATTTAGTACTATTTCATAGAATTCGAAAATACGGGTGTAAAAAGCGTTCTATTTATTAATTTAACTTAAACACAGGCAGATACCTATATATCATATAGAAGATACTCGATTGTCTGTGTAATTTCTGTTCTGGTTTCGGGGTTTACATATACTCATAATTGTTGTTATAATGGAATTTGAGACTCAGAAAAAGAAAAGCGGAGAAATAATCAAGATTCTTTTTTATTGAAAAGACGCAATACTGATTAGTTATCATTTGGATTTTCTTATGTCATTAGGGAACCTTAATTTGAAATCAAAATCTAAGAGTTGTTCATAAATTCGCAGTCAAGTCAATATTTTTGGCGGCATGGCCGAGTGGTAAGGCGGAGGACTGCAAATCCTTTTTCCCCAGTTCAAATCCGGGTGTCGCCTGATTCTAATTAAAAAAAAGACCCGAAATTCCTTATCGACTGATAGAACCTATAACTCACCGAATTATTCCCCAGCCGAAGGAGAGACCTTTGTCTCTTGATACGTACTTACTCGATTCTAAGCATCTGGGGTTCTCAAAAGTTCAAGTTCTGTAAATCCTTGTGTCTAGGATTCAAGGAAAGATTCTAGTAAGTAGTGGTTACTGACTGGGCCTTGAATTCGATTAGAGAGCAGAAGGTTGTATCTAACTAGTTCGTAATTAGTAATTGTGAAAAAGCGGAATATATTTTGTATACACACTCAAAGGAGTCTATGAGTATTCAGGTATTCGATTAATATTCGATTGGGTAATTGGCTTTTATAGAAAAAGCTCAAAAAGCACCTCTTTTCCACCGGTCAAGAGTGGAATAGGCTGTTCAAAATCGTATAGGAATTTGTTATATGTATGTGGATTTATTGAATTGCTTCATTAAATTTAATTAATAGTCCGAAATAAGAATCCTTTTTTTACTCTGTACCATTGATTTCATTATTATTAGTATTAGTGAACAATAATGGAAAAATTCCTTCATATTTATAGAGATAGGGGACATAATTCACATGGATATTGTAAGTCTCGCTTGGGCTGCTTTAATGGTAGTCTTTACATTTTCCCTTTCACTTGTAGTATGGGGAAGAAGTGGACTCTAGAAATACTACTTAACTAATTGAGTTTTGAGTATGAGGAATCAAACTGTATCAATTGTTTTCTAGATCGTTCCGCAAAGTGTTTTTAAAGATAATAATGTCAATCAAAGAGATATTTCAATAATTCCCATGTTTCTATTTCGAAAGGAAATATAGATGATAGGAAATAGATTTCGGATTTTTTAGAAATTCTCTATTTCGCCGAACGGACTCTTATACAAATTATATAGGGACAATGGGGAACAACGGACCCCTTTTGTTTTCCTTTTTCTCCAAATACAAGAGAAAGCCGCCGTTCTGTTATAAATATTAAGCGGATACGTACTTTCTAGAGGAAAGAACATAGATATAGTGCTTGTTCAACAAGATATACACATAATAAGATCTTGACCCGGACGAGTTGCATATTTGGCACTTACCACTTGTTTTATTATTTGAGAAACCGGATTTGTGCTTTATCGACTCATTTCATATCATGGTTTAAGTGTTACAAATTCAATTAATGAGGTTGACTATTTATTTTCGAAATTCGAAGAAGTTTACATACCATAGAACTCTTTGGATCATCTATCAACCAGTCAATCAATTTAATTACTTTACTTCTTGGAAATGATAAAAAAAGATTACTAAGTTAGTTGGTTTTTTTATTAAAATATTATATATCCATACCATTTTTCTTTCTTTGATTCTTTCGGTGGATACTTGGATTTCTATTTTAAATAATCCGAAATCTAGGAATTCGAACTGTAAATTGAAAGTAAGAGTTGCCTTTCGATTAGTTCGGATTGATCAGAATCAATACAAATCGATCAAATAGATGTAGCAAAAAATAGAATTGGGGTCCCCATGTACATAACAGAAGATACATATTGTGGATTGATCTATCTAAATTGAAGTCTGTATCTTTATTATAGTATAGCACAACTTTCGACACTACAAAAAAGCACTAATCTAATAGATAAATATATAGTATAGCATGGTAGAAAGATTCATATATTTCTTTCTACCATACTATCCAATTTCATCGAATACTGCTGATTCTAGCCTGCTCATTTCATTTAAGAAACGAAATTGGAATCCTTTTTTATTTCCATTTTTTCAATCATTGATAAAGAAGTCGAGTTTCATTCAAATTAATCATTTTGGCTAACCGTTTTTACATAGATTATAAGTAAAAAGGCAGTAGGAACTAGAATGAAGAGTGCAGTAGCAATAAATGCGAGAATATTTACTTCCATAATCTCATCGTTTTTTTACTTCGCAATAACTCGGGATTTAATCCCATAGAGATTATCAATTTTTCGCCTGTCAATTCAATGGGATGAATTACATCTTGATGGTATTGAATCGGATTAATATCATGAATAACAATATCTGAGTTATCATATCAATTCGCCGTCGCGAATTGAATAGTATAACATAGGAAGATCTTTTATCCATACTGAATCCAAAAAATTTATATATATATATATATATCGGAAAAAAAGATTCTTCATTACCTCGAAAAAGGTCTAAAAAGGCAGGATCCTTGTTTGATCTTTCTTTTATTAATATCCTCCCTTCTTTTCTTGGGTTGTACTAGGATATATGAAAAGTATTTTGTCAGGGTAACCATAATAAAAGAAATTGTGTATTGTACAAGAAACGAATTCCATTTGTGTATGTACTCCCGAGAAGCATATGGGACTCTATTCCATTAGATAGACGCGCGAAATTTAAAAGCCAGACCCCATAAATATGGTATCTTTTGGAATCCTACGTATGATCTTACAAATAAAAAAAAAGGTACTAGTACCAATTCACATATCTCTCCCAGCAATCAGTTCTAGTTGATGTAATGAAAATTTTTTAGGTGAGAAATAAATGCAAAAAGAAAAAGGAAAGAAAAAAGAACTAAGAATCATAAGAATATCATAAGAATCCCTATTGAGAGTGAAATTCGATTGTCTTCCTTTTCCCAGTCCCAGAAAGTGGAAGGATGATATATTGGTTATCGGATCTGTCGGGACTGACGGGGCTCGAACCCGCAGCTTCCGCCTTGACAGGGCGGTGCTCTGACCAATTGAACTACAATCCCAGGGAACTAAGATCTACAGTATCCTTTTTTTTTATGATTTGATTCAAAAAAAATTATAGTTAGAATTTTCGTGTTGGAACGGAGACGGATGATATCCACATGAATATGCACTTTAGTGAGAACAACATGAATTACTCGTAATTTTTCCTTATTTCAAAATCGATTGAGAATCCATCTTTATACTTAAATATTTATACTTAAAGATCGTGATATGAATCTAGATTATTATCATGATCCAAATTTCCCAGAACAAATTAATCGAGCAAACAAATAAAAAAATGGAATCTATAGGAGAAATTTGGACTCTTTTTTTCCGCGTATCCACCGTTTCTGAAGGGCAAATATCTTCATCTCATAGTGGATGAGCGAATTATTGGGCCGAGCTGGATTTGAACCAGCGTAGACGTATTGCCAACGAATTTACAGTCCGTCCCCATTAACCGCTCGGGCATCGACCCAGGAAGAATCAATTCAATTTTAGGCTTATTGATAATCCATGATCAACTTCCTTATGTAGTACC